TAAGAAGAATAAAGAGACAGCAGGTGCTTGTCTACGAGTAGGATGCTAGTAGGGAAATCTTATTGAGGACTGCTTTCTTTCTACTCCTCATTGAATCGATCTTGACTTGTTATTTGCATTCGAGATGCAACTCATATTAATGGATAAGCGGTTGAGCATCCGACGACTAACGAGGAGTTTCATTTTGATTCTTATCCATCAGGCTCATTAGGCTTTTTACCTTCTTCTTTGGTTGCAGTTTGGTTGTTGTTTCCTTCTGGGTCATCATCTTTCTGTGCAGAGGGCGATTGACTCTTATCAAGCTTTGACTTCTAAGTCGGGAGCTTGTGAGTTCGCGAAACGCTTTCTAGTTGATAGAATGACAGTAGATGTGTCACCTCTATCAATTAGGAAGATTGTTTCAGCTAAAACCCCTATCGGGTGGTGTAATTATATTACCACCGTCCATCGTACTCTTCGTCTTAGCACGAAGCAACGAATAGCTGGTTTTGGTTTCAAAGCGGCCTCTAGGCGTCACAGTTCTTCGACACACGGTAAACGTGTTAGACGGCTGTTGATGATGATTCACCGTAGTCAATTACCTTGTGAGCTATGGTTATCTGTCGCTTTGGGAGTTGCTGTTTCACCAGAGATTATTGGGCGTGTCATTTCACGCTTACAGGAACATTTCATTCCTCGTGAGCCTGATTTGCCACCTCAAGAAGTCTTTCCATACCCTGGAATGAGAGATTTTCAAGAATACTCTTGTTTCCATGGTTGGATGAAACAGTATCTCCATTATCTAAAGTGGTATTGTTCTGTAGCGCTCGCTCCAGACGTACGCTTAGACAGCTTCGTAGACGCTCCGGTCTATATCCGGACTTGGGCCGCACCAAAAGTGGATTTAGATCACTTTCGGTTTGGTGTCATGTTCCGCATATACGATTGGACTGTCGAGATGTTATCAAGTGATAAGATCCGTTGTCTGTCTAGTGGAGTCCCTTCGGAAAGGATTGATCATCCTTGAATGGACCGTCAGAACTAGTAGGCTAGAAGCCCTTTCTTTGCTGCCTGTCTGTGCGAATCTAATAGCCGGTTCATGCAACGCGAAATGAATATAAACCCTTCCCGCTCTAACAATGTGTGAGCAGCCATGGCTCTCTCTTTGATGGTAACTTCTTGAGATAACTAAAAAAAGGCGTAAAGCCAGCCGCATAGGAGAACCTGATTCCAGCCATACTATTAGAAAGTCACTTCTATCTTTAGACTTGTTAGGAGTAGACAGGCTTTAGGCATAGGCAACCTAGCTTACTCGTTTTGATAGTTTCCGCTATGACTATGTTATGTATGTAATTACGGTCTTTGTTGGATATTGTTTAACCTAACCGTAGACTTTCTATTATATTAGTCAACCCATTCATAGGACCACCGCCTACCGCATTCCTGCCCCGGCCTTTTCTTTCGCCCGACACAATTGATTCGTCATGGGGAACCCGCTTGCTTGTCTCAATCAATTTGATTGCTTTAACTAGTCATGCTATGGAGAATTCCCATTGAGAGCCAACTGCTTCATGCCCCAGATCGCGGGGATTCTTATTGTGTGTGGTCATATTTCCTATTCATTGATCATGATATATCTATCTATATTAATGAAGGGCATTACTTCAGAAAGAAGCTCGTTGATGGGGAGAGCAGTTCTCTCGTTCACGTTGATAGTGCGGGTTCAGTTCAAGCTGCTTTGCCGGGATGGGATCCTTACTTTGAATCAAATCTCTTTCTCAGCTGCGGGCGGCCTTACCTTACGAACCCTACTTTCTTGCCTTCCAACAATGCCCCGAGCTGCTGAGCAGTGATCCGATTCGATACATCCTCCATTCTCCTAACTTAACTAATCACTGGATCAGACGATCGAGGAGAGTATGCGAAAGGTGAGCTTGAGCTTATAGCCTCAAATGCGCTCTAAGCGACTAAAAGAGAAAGATAATGTGTTAGTTAGTTTTTCATTTTTAAATAAATAAGGGCCCATTCCATCATTGTCTAAACGAGACGACGAGTGTTGAACCCACCTCTCTCGTCTGCTCTTACTTTGGTCTTCACCGCAGGATGGCTGGTCTTCTTATCTGGATTATGGAAATCCCCTATTTGAGTGAGCTGAGCTTCTACAATAAAGATTCCCTTCTCTGATCTATGTAACTATCTCCTTTTTGAGCGTTCTCATGGGGAAGTGGGCGTAGGACAGAGAAATCCCATTCGAAGAAGGTCAAGTCACCTAGTCAAACTGACTTTGCAGCGCTTACTCTAAGAACGACAAGGGCAGATAAGACAAGACCGGCAACTGCTTGAGCTGATAGGACCACGGCTGATATTTACTCAAGAGCGTCTGTGGTTAAAAGACTAGCAGCAGATTCTTCTTCAATTGCGACAGGAGGGGGCTTGCCCATCAGCCTACTTTGCCAAGAGGTGGAGGAGCGCAACCAAGTCCTTAACGGCCTGCTTAACGCCCTTTGTCCATTCGGCTCTTTCCTTTCATTTTAATAAGTTAAATCAAAATGGGACTTGGATTGGATACTAGAGTCCAAAAACCCAGGAAATTAAGCCAATGATCGACTGTCCCTGCCGGGGCATTCTATTCCTTCAAGTCCTACAGCCTCATGTGCAGCCCTCACTTTGTCCTTTTCTTTCGCGGATTCTCTCTCTAAGAGACATGATCAGAAAGCAGTGACGAGGGGTCAGGGAAGATGCAAAGAGCAGAAATGACGACAACAGCCTTTTCGATAGGACCTTGTTGCCTATGCATCATCTTCATTAGAAAGGGCTGCAGAGGCCTATCTTTGGGCGTTAAAAGAAGAGTTTCGTCCCCTATTGGATATAGTTTCAAGGGTGCACACCTAGTCGCTGCGAGCCTAAGATCAAAGGCAGTTCCAAAAACAAGTTCCCTATTTCCAGCTTGATAAAGGGTAGTGGTAGGGAAGTCTCAGTACCACTGAAAGTGCGATAGTCCTTCAAGCAAGGGACTTGGGCAAACAAAGTCCTTACTCGTATTCCACCATCGCGTATCGTATAGAGCTTTTTCCTATCCTTTCCGCATAGACTTGCTTCGCACCTGTGTCCAAAGCCAGTTTGACTCAAGAGTAAGAATGATAAGGCATTTCGCAAGCCCTATTAAAATAAAAGTCCCTTAAAGCTTTAGCCTGAAAATCAAAGTATGGTAACCTCCCCTCCAAACTATTCTAGGCCAGTTTCAGTCCCAGTGAGTTAGTAAGTCAATCCTGTTCGAAAGCTAGCGCCCGCTCTCGCTCCAGTATACGTGTAGGGGAAGCACAATGGAAAGTTCACCTTTCTCGTTTCCTTTGCTCTTAGAACCGATTGGAAGGAAGGCAGTAGCTCCTCCTACATACGAGTAGGGAGATCCTTAACTAAAGTATGATTCTATTTTTTTTTCCTGTGCCTGTGACAGACAAAGCAAAGTTCTAGTAGCTTATTCCGGTTCGATGAAATCTTCTTTTTTTCATCCTTTCCCAGTTCTAGTTATAGTTCATTCAAGCTCTCATCTCAAGTAAGCGGAATTGAAAGCGATCAAAATGGAGTTTGATCATATTCATTGCTTAACATTTCTAATCAATCAAGCCTCTCGCTTCAAACAAAGCCCGTCCTTGTGTATCCTTCTACGTCTGTCCCAGTGATAGTATGGTCCCGAAAGAGAGAAGACCAACCAAGCCAGCCCACGAGCGCTATTGATGTTCGAAAAAAGTCTCAGTCCCAATTCGTTTTCGAGAGTCCCTGAAGCAAGGAAGCGTCTCTTTCCATAGCCCTTTTAATGGGGTTGGTTTTGACCCGTAAAGCTAGGCTCGATGTAATTGAGGCGAGTAGGGCTTTAGCAGCTTTTTTAGATGTTATAGATAGCGGTTGAAGTTGAAACGGGTATGTACGAGCGGAAGTTTTCATGCCAGCAAGTGCCTTTGTTTCGGGAAAGGCCAATACCCTTCTTGTAGTGTATAGTGGGGAATCCAGTTGAAGCTATACCGTAGTGGAGGTAGAGTTTAGTAGGCCTAGTTCCCTCCTTCCCATTTCATAACAAGTATAGCCAGCTCTATTGCAAGCCCGAACTTGTGTACCCGGAAATAAGTCCAATAATAAGCTAGCAAACCAGCTCCTGTCATGTGCGATAGTCCCGGAAGTACGCCATAAAGTAGTAAGCCAGCTAAGAAGTAATGCTTTTAGTCCGTTAGTGACAGTAGGAATGCCATTCAGCCAGTAGGAGTTCAGTAGGTCTTCCAAGCGAAGGAGTAGCAATCCGGTTCAAAGCCAGTAGCACGCTTGTTAACACGTATGGGATATAGAATCTTTTTCCTAGTAGGACGGTCTCAGTCCCGAGAGCCAAGCTGAAGGTTTCAAGTCTTGAAGTCGCTCTTACTGTTATCGAATCGGATGTGAAATAACAGAAGCTGCCATAATCCGATCTTTCAACCGGCAAAGCGGTCTTCTTTCAAAGAATCTCCGTCCCTAGTCCATACCCACGTCTGGGGAACTTCTGAACTTCATGTTCACATCTTTGTCTCCCTCTTTCAAGTGAGTTCAGTTAGCCCTTAGGGTCAGAAGAGAGCTCATCTTTACTTCCTTTCCTATATAAAGCTACTGATTATTCTCTTATAGCCTCCGTTCCCCTCTTCTATAAATATAAAAAAATAGATATGAGCTGCCCCGGAAAAAGAAGAAGTTCGTATAATGATCAGTAACATGAGTAGGCCATACCAACACTATCTCTATTTCCACAAGGGATGACTACTTATGATTATGACTCTTTGATTGACCACCCTATTGAAGATGCTATCATCTATAATGGGACTCATGGATCACAGGTCAAAGGGGCAGATCCAAAAGGAAAGAAGATAGCCCTGGGAGGGAACAAGCAACTCCCTTTGTCACTCGACCATAGGTATCGGGCTGAAAGCGCTAGCGCGCTCTATCCGTTGCGCCTTAGTCACGCGCAGGAGTTTGATTGCTTGAAAGAGAGCACCGGATGATTGAACACTAGTACCGGCAACTGGTTGAGCTTCCACGATCAGATCTGCAACTCTTTCTTTAACAGCTTAGGGTGGATTGGTTTGAATAGCCTTATAGTAAGCATTACCGCAGCTTTGACTCTGTTGCAGGAAGGACTACTTGGAGTTCCATACCATGAAAAATGGAAATGGCTATCAGTTCTGACTCTCCTGACCCGAGGTAAGTAGTTCGGCTAAGCCGGAAGAAAGAAATGTGAGAGTTTAGCCTATTAATTCACTTTACTTTAGGGAAGCCGGTAAAATGCTTTGCTTTGTGAGGGAAAAGCGGGCACAGCTCACGCACGGCACAAGAGGCAAGGAACTTTCAACAGGCATGGACGGAAGTATACCCCTCCTTTTGAGGGTGAATGTCGGAAATCGTCTTCCCGGATCACCTTTGATGGACATTCAAAAGGATCCGCTAGGCTGTCTTACATGTCCCCAAAAGCAAAAGGGCTCCTTTCCTTCTTGATGTCGCTGATGCGCCTTTAAGAGTTCTCGTTCTACTTCCTGTTAGCTGGTAGAGTATGAACTACGACCGATGGGATTGGTACAACCACGAATCTTTTGTTTGCTTTGTTTACAGCTGGCCTTACTTAAATAGGAGTTTCTGCTTCTAGCTAGCTTGTTTTGGGCAGAAAGACCTCGGGAAAGAAAAGATAAGGCAATTTATTGTTCTCATCCGCCCTTGCCTGCGAGCCTAGGAGCAGCTTCACCTTGCGTCTGCTAACCGCTGCTAAAAAGCTAGTGACCCGTAATCCGATGCTACCACCAGACTAGACGGTATACTATAGAATTCAGTGAACTGAACCCGAAACCACGCTGCCAAAGAAAAGTAAGCCTAAACCTCTCAACCCCGGGGCAAAGGTTACGTTCCCTAGGTTCCCCTCTTTCCCCCTTACTTCATGTTTTCTGTCTTCTTTTGTGGATTCCAACTGAATTGTCATCTTTCCCGCCTTCCCTAAAAGCAGCGCCGAGGCTTTGGTTTCTTGGCTCAAGAGATTCTTATTCCCTTTGTAGTCTGACTGCTATTTCTCTCAAGCGAAGTGCTTCTCGGGACAAAGGGCAGAAGGGAAGGTAGCTCGTGATTCTCGTCTCGGTCTTCTCGAAAGGTAGTTGAGTTCCTTCGGGTGAGAAATAATAGGAATTGATCTAGCTATATCTATAGATAGAGTGTCAGATGAAAGGTTTCGCCCCTGACTCCTTTCCTTCTTGATGTCGCTGATCCGCCGTTATCGTATCAGGAAATGTGGGGCCGCTCTTTCTTACAAGCTTAGGAACTTAAGGTTAAGGGAGAGAGAAGACTAGAAACAACAAATCTAGGAGGAGAAGTCCGTTTATTCTTTATTAGCTAATTAGCTAGCTTCGCCTTCCTTCTCACATAGCGAGCACCTCGACACCAGCTGAATATTTCTCACTTGCAAGGATGCATCTACAAGAACTCGGTTTCTTAGCGCAAGCCAAAGAAAAAAAGAGTTCTTTTGAGGGGACATTTCAAATTCCATACTTGCAATTACTCCATGATTTGACTTCCTCCCCTATGCCTAAAAGCATTCCAGGCGGATTGAAACGAAAATTAGCCGTCCTGGGAAGGCTACCATAGCCTTTCATCAGGCGTATAGGAGCTAGGAATAGTTCCGAATTTTTTGCACAAGATTAGGACCTGAGGGATGTTCCAGACTTGATGAGGCTGCTCAATAATGTCGGATACCCCCGTGGGGGAGAGAAGAGATCTCACTATACTCGAATCAATTTAACAAATTTCCACCACCATAGACCAAGTTTTGATTCAAGAATTCCATACTCAAACCGTTCCCCCCCTATAGATGAATAAGGGAGAGGCCTTTGACATTAGTATTTCTCATTACCCTTTCATAGATACGAGCTGGATGGATGATTAGTAGACCAAGTCCAATTCAAAGCAAGGCCTTCAAGTATCGATTTCGGCACATGGCCGCCCAAGGATAATGGCTAGTTAGACAGCACCACGCGAGCTTCATCATGCAAGCTTTGCTAATTTCTTCCATACGCCTGATGCCAAGACCCCCCTTCTTCCACCTCACTCCTGGCTTTGGAAGGAGAGGTTTCGTTTCTATATTCGTATATAGAGATAGACGTAAGGTTGGGGCTGGACCGGATAGAGCTTTGCAATTCAAAAGGTTGCCTTCCTCTATCTCATAGTACGGAGTAGAAGGTAGGGTAAAATTACCGCTGAAGTGATGCTTTAATTTAAGAAAAGAAGGAGAATGGAATGCTCATTGGTGTTTAGGGATCACCCATACTTCCTTTGGTCTACGTACGAGCAGAGATCGCTAGGTTCGGGTCCTCCCCTTCTCTAGTTCATCATAGCCGCTCTCCATCCCAATTGGTCATAGGTCCCATTACTTCCATGAAGCCTCAAGGAAAGATGTACTTCTGGTTCTTGTCCGAGAGAAGCATACGTTCGGTTCATCGCATACACCACTTTAGGTAGGCGCACACCAGGGATCGGTTCCAGTCGAGAGAAGAACTTGTGAGAAAGAGGCAAGGCCACCCGCTCCTTACCTTTCGTTCTTTACCCAGACAAAAAGAAATGGTAGCTGGCTGGATGTTTAGCAATAGCCCCCTCTAGCACTCTGTCCCCCAGGCTTGTGCTTGTGAGCCCGGTGCCGGATCGCTAGGCAAGGATCGAATCCGAAACAAAATGAAAGGAAAAGAGAATGACTTCGAACAGGGCAAGCCAAGTGAGAACTCAAGTCGAGATGGTCCTTACGATTCCGGCACTTTTGAATAGCATTCTGGTCTGGAAGATGTATAATAGGTATCGACCTCTATTGATTCTGGATTCTCTTTGTCAATGGATGGACTTGCCACCTCTCGAATTCCATTGTTGTTGCTGGCAGAGGTTCAAAATAAGAGGGTCAGAGGTGAGGAGCTAGATTCCCTTACCGCTGCTACGTTCATTTAAGGAAACTACTCAGGATTCTTCTTCTTGACCTTGATGTTGATGCCCGGACCTCTTCCAAAGACGCAATCTCGCCCTTTTCTTTTGATTTCTCATGACCAACGAAGAGAATTGACAAAACGAGAATGAGACCAACTTACTAGAATTCCTCATTCCTCTCGTGCATCTCTGCTCGCTATCCCCATGTTGGTTACAACTCGCAATGGAGATCACTTCTCTCGCTTTTGATGGATCTAGCAAAGACGCATCCACCTCTTATAGGCATCCGGTCACTCATTCGGATTGAGATTCATCCAAGTCTACCGTAACGGCTGCTAATCCCTCCCTATTTCACTTTGACTCTTTTCAGGGCGGGAAAAAGACCGGCTCTCTAGTTCTGTCATGGAAGGGGTGCTGACCGATGTCGATTAGGAAGCTGCTCCTGTTGTAAAGAAGTGAGGCAGCGAAGAAGAAGCATTTTAGCATTGACCTGTCTCTTTATGGAATGCTCAAGCCTAGTGAGAACTCAAGTCGATTCGAATGACTGGATCCGCTGGAAGGCTATTTCCAATGCCCGAAAGTAAGGTGCTTAAGCTGAAAGAGTGGTCAGTGAGGCTCAATTCTTTGTATTGATTCCAAGACCCAGAGCATAAGGAATTCACTAAGTATAATAAGATTCTCCTTTTGATTCAATAGAAGGGCCAATGCGGTAATAGCCGGTAGAGACCTACGTTATTCACAATAGGTGAACTTGCTAGAATGCTGTTTAATAAACTTATATAGGTAACTGGCTTTAAAGCTCTATCCCCGCTGGCTGAAAAAGCAATTTATCCTTACTCAACTCGGTAAATTGAAACAAGTCCCAACCACGAGGCTTTGCCGCGAGAGTTTCGACATTAGTGATTTGCTCTGAATCTGGCCCCTAAACCAAGGCAAATAGCCCATAATACATATGAATCCGACTGATCGGACCGAACTGCCAATGAAATCCATTTAGCCAGTTAAGCTAACAAGAAAGAAATAGATCAGAAATCGAGTTTGAAGGCCCGAGAGTACGGGAACAGGTCCGGTAGGGAAGGTGCGAGATGATGAATGAAAGGGTCTGCCTCAACAGATGAATCCGTGACTGCAGCGACTGAGGAAGGAATCGATGGAGTCATTGCCAGCCGTCTTGTATCCTGGCAGAAGATCCCCCAAAAAGCAAGCAGCATTTCTTTCCTCGGTAAGGCCCGGGGGATGCCTCCTACCTTCCTTCTCGCAGTCAGCTATGTAACTCAGGCAGCAAAGGTTCAAGCTACTCTTTACAGCTTCTTGTGGTTGACGCTAAAAGCTCCTTGTGACAACTCTTCTTGTTCGCTCCTACGCGTATGCCGAGTTCAATCTTTGGAAAAATGAAACTCGTTGCCAGAGAGAAAACATCACAAAATTACATATCGACAAAGCCCCGCCCATGGTCAGTAGTCAAGATCTATTATGAAAATAGTTGTCGAGGGCGAAAATCAACAGCTCAGAAAGCTTTCCCTTGACAAACCCGCACTTTGACAGCAAAAACCGACCGCTACTCTAACAGCTGCCTATTCTTTCTTCCCCGAGGGGAACTGAACTCGCTCCTTACCCCGGCTCCACTCCAGACCAATCCCCTAACCCTACCCTTTTTCTGAGAATCATTCCTTCCCCCCCTTCTGCCGATCCTGCTTGACTTTCTTACTTCAGCTCTTTTTGAGACTCCGTTCCTAGTGGACAGCTTGAAAGCGGATTTCTATCAGAGAAGAGATAGGAATGACTACTTCCAATAATACAATATGAAGGTCGACAGGAAAGACCAATAGAGTTTTTACTTCCAAAAACAGAGGTTGGCTGGAATTTAACTCGACTAAAAGTAAAGGAGAGTCGGTCCCCTTTCCTGTGTCATTCATCCGATGCGGCTTACCACGCCTTTTCATAGAATAATTTAAAATAGAAGGGGCGCGAGGGCGGCCCCAGTGTTCTGGCTCTGGGGGGTGTTCCCTTTCTCAATTATGACGTACTAGGTTAGGTTGCCATCTAGGTCTCGTCTCGGTCGGGGGTGACTTCCAAATTCTGGTCTCATTCCTCCCTTCCCTTGATTCACGATCCTTGCAGCTGAATTCACCCCCCATGTGTTGGGACCTGAACCGTGGTGCTCTTCTACAGCTTCTTCTACATAGGCTCCTCCACTTCTGGAATTGATAAAGGAAACCCCCGGGAAGAACTGATCGCTTTCTACAATAACAAAATAGTGTGTTACTAGCCATGTTTTCTTTCTGTGAGAATGCCGTAGGACTCCAGGAATTTTTGAAGCTGAACATGCTCAAAAGATGCCTAAAGCATTTCGCTTTGATCATTCGACTGCCCGCCGAGTGAAACGGTTCCTCACTAAAGAAAACCAAAGTTCCACTCCAACCAAGGAAAGAGATAGATCACATCTTGGCCAAATGCCAATCCTCCTAGTTTTCAATATAAAAAGAGTGGACTTTCGAGAACGAGAATCATATATTTTCTCATTGATTTCTCGTAGTAAGAAGACACTAAGACCCACCCACTACACACCACACACTGAGACGACTAGCGTGGTACTTCCCCCATCGAAGAGCCACGTATCCAAGGTTGACCACATCATCACTCTTTTATCAAGGTGTGGCCACGGTCTCAATTGGGTCAGTGTTAAGTATGTCCAAGCTTGACAATAGCAGTGGAGATTTTGAGTCCCTCTCCACGCAACCCCCTTATAAGGTGGAAGACAAGACAGACGGATTCCACTTCATAGGTACCGTTCACGTCACGCGAAGGCTCGCTCAGAACACGTACCAAGCTTATTAGAAAGGAACAAAGAGGAGTGCTCCACTCCGAAAGAGAAGGAACGGAAAGAGCAGGCGGCATCTATCTCTCGTCGTCTTCACAGAATTTTTCATCTGAATGACCGAAAAAAGAGAGCCGAACTATGTTTCGGGATCGGAAAGGTCGGCCGATCAGGATCAAAGATGACTGCCTAGTGGCGACGAGCCCACTAGGAAGACCCGCCTTTCAGAAAAGATAGACACAAGGAACGCGAGGAAGAGGGCGACACGAAAAGGAAATCGCCCTCCGGAAAGGGTATCCTCGTACGGACTTGACAGCTTCAGCGTACAAGAACCGGGGCTGAGACCAGAACATAGAACACATCACCATAAGTCTAAGGAGGGGTCATCCCCGTGGTAGGAAACACGTCCCAGTTCCTTACCACAAATTACCCCGCTAGACTCCTTACCCCAACCAATACCATGAAAAGCCTACCTTACCATAAACTACCATAATAAAAAATCTGACCTTCCCCCCAAGAAAAAATAGCGGTAAGTGCAAGCCCAAATGAAAAAACTAACTATTAGAATAGAAGGGGCTTACCTATCCTTTTCTAAGTCACCTGGCATACGCCCCAGCCCTGATACGAACAGGACAACAACAATTCCAGGAGACAGGCGTCCTGTCTGTTCTGGCTGCTGAGCCGAGAATCCGTTTTTTGATCAGGCCGTCGTATTTTGGGGGGGCGACTCCCGAAGCAGGGAGCCACTCCTAGACCAGAAAAATTAGATGAACGAGCTAAAAGTACTCTTCCCTTTATGACCGCTCTACCAAACTATTTAATAAAATGAAAGCTGCTTGCCGTCACCGCATAAGAACTCCTAGGACTTTCCTACGTGCTTTGCGATCTGGGTCTTCGTTTCTCTCTCCCTTCACTTCTATACTGTGAAAATATCAGTGTCACCCTTTACTCCATAGGGCTCGGTCTTCCATGCCTGAACGAAAGATGTCGAATTTATCACTTCGTTCGGGAGAAAGTTTCTCGTGGCGATCTTAAGGTCCTTTACGTGCGGACAGACAATCAGACGGCGGATGTGTTCACTAAAGGCCTCTCTTCCTCTCGCTTCTTCCAGCTGCGTGACAACTGGCTACTCAACCATGGAGATGAGCAGAGGGGAGTGGCCTTATAGAAGGTTGGGGCAAGTTCTGGGCAAATGCTCAACGGGTAAGAACGAGCTGCTATCCTTACTTTACGTCTCATTCTAAGGAGAATGGGCAAAGAAGACCTTACCTAAGCGGTCAACCTATGGGCTAGGACTTTGGCCACCTCTCAAGAGCCGAGTAAACTCACTTTAAAGATAGATTAGATGTCCAACTTTTTCCTCATTCAAAGGAATGAGCATCCACAGCTACCGGCTTCTTCTTGGTCAAGTGCTTCTCCCCTATTAGCCCTATCTTCACTCCGTTAGACTAAGGAATCCGAGTTCCTATCTACTTCTACTGGTTTTACGAAAAGAGGAAATAACCATCAATCTTGAAGAAAATCTCTCGATCAATCAAAGAAAGGAGCCTTTTTGCAGGCCAAGAGCAGAACAGAAACTAAGAGAAGAGTACAAGTACGAAGGAAGGTAGGTTTCTTACTTAGTGCTTGTGCTAAGGGAGTTTCCTTGCTTACTTGTTATAGTGGAGGTTCGATGTAATTGAACTCGACCGGGGGAGAAGACTCATTTTTCATTCTATATAGATAGGGGGAGCCATTGTGAAGCCTAGAGAGGCGGAAGCGGCAAATCGCTTCTACCGAGTTCCCCAACAGCAGCTTAGCTTAGTAGCTTAACTCTTTCTACTGGCGTGGCGCTGCTGGATGCTTCTGATCAATAGAACAGGAAGAGGAGGAAAAAAAAAAGAAAGACCACCAAAAGTAACGACCACCAAGATACGCATAGTGATTCGATCTTTTGATCACCCATTTTTGGAAAACCATTTTGGGGGGCTTCCGCCTTACACACGGAAGATTGGATTGCCTGAATCACGAGTCTTATATACTGTGTTACGATCACCTCATATTGATAAAAAGTCCAGAGAACAATTTGAAATGGAAATCAAGAAACAATTTCTGGTCATAAAAACAGAAACGCATGAATTGCGCAAGAAGTTCTTTCGGTTAAAACGCCGTGCGACTCGGAGGACATAAGACTTCTTGGTCAAGCCAAAAAGATTGCCGGCAGAATGCTCCTACCCCACCATGCCTGGCCCTTTACCTTACCTTAAGAATAAATGGGGGGTATGAAGCGTGGGAAACCATGCAAGAAGTGTATGATACAACAGGTAACCTTAAGGAGTGGCGGCAAAGCTCTTGATTGATCAACTCGAGTGAACTGTGCTTAGACGCTTCGTAAAACCGCACCGATCTACGAGAGGAGCTGATGGATGAGTAGGCTTCCCCTTTCGATTCACGGAATGTGATCTGGGACACGATGGGGGTTTGCGTGCCTCGGTAGGAAAGAGATCACCGGAGTATAGCACAAGATCGCCTTTTTTTTCTTGCTGCCATGGGGTCGACCTGTAAACAAGGTAAACCCAATGGGAACCAAAAACGGGAAGGTACCACATTGGGCAGAAGACGATCCAAAAAGCGAAGGCTCACCCAGCTGAAGGCGATCGGCAGTGAGGGAAGCTTACCTTATTATTAGAGAAAGGGGCAACCTATCTTACTAATAATAAGAAAGGGGGTGAGATAGGCGACAGGTAGCTTGCTTCCAAGCCGGCCCGGCCGCGAGGAATCAAGATATCTTTGCCGGTGCTGACTTGGATCTCGGGTGACGGAATAAGGCGCCCAGAAGCGACGAGCAGTCGCGGTCGAAGCTTGGCTCTAGCCGATAGGCTAGCAGTAAGCTTGGCTACAGCGAAGCGCTTACCAAGCGCGAAGGAAAGGGCCTTCGCCACTTGAGCCGTATGCGGGGGAACTCGCACGTGCGGTTCTTAGGGGGGAGAGCTAGTAGGAACCATCCTATCCCAATAGCGTATATTTGGAGCTCAATATGAAATCCTATTTTCTTGCAAGACCCGTTCGGATAAGGGAAAACTCCAGAGATTGCTTCGAAGTAAGATCCTTGCGTTGACCCTTTCCTGAACCAGAACCGGGGGGGGGGAAAGAAAGGGGGATCAAAATGTCCCATCAATAAAGTGAGGGCTTTCCGTTCCTCTCCAACCAGTCGAGTTACTACGTTCCTTCCCCACCCCCCCTTTCCATTCTTCCTTCCCCTCTCACTCCCCCTTTTTCAAGAAATAAGCCCCGCTCCCTAAGGTAGTTTCCTTGCTTACTTGTTAGAGTAAGGGGGCCCCTCTCTGATAAGGAAGGAAACGAAAGAATCTCAATTCATTTTATGACAAATCCGGTCCGATGGCTGTTCTCCACTAACCACAAGGATATAGGGACTCTATATTTCATCTTCGGTGCCATTGCTGGAGTGATGGGCACATGCTTCTCAGTATTGATTCGTATGGAATTAGCACGACCCGGCGATCAAATTCTTGGTGGGAATCATCAACTTTATAATGTTTTAATAACGGCTCACGCTTTTTTAATGATCTTTTTTATGGTTATGCCGGCGATGATAGGTGGATCTGGTAATTGGTCTGTTCCGATTCTGATAGGTGCACCTGACATGGCATTTCCACGATTAAATAATATTTCATTCTGGTTGTTGCCACCAAGTCTCTTGCTCCTATTAAGCTCAGCCTTAGTAGAAGTGGGTAGCGGCACTGGGTGGACGGTCTATCCGCCCTTAAGTGGTATTACCAGCCATTCTGGAGGAGCAGTTGATTCAGCAATTTCTAGTCTTCATCTATCTGGTGTTTCATCCATTTTAGGTTCTATCAATTTTATAACAACTATCTCCAACATGCGTGGACCTGGAATGACTATGCATAGATCACCCCTATTTGTGTGGTCCGTTCCAGTAACAGCATTCCCACTTTTATTATCACTTCCGGTACTGGCAGGTGCAATTACCATGTTATTAACCGATCGAAACTTTAATACAACCTTTTCTGATCCCGCAGGAGGGGGGGACCCCATATTATACCAGCATCTCTTTCGGTTCTTCGGTCATCCAGAGGTGTATATTCCCATTCTGCCTGGATCCGGTATCATAAGTCATATCGTTTCGACTTTTTCGGGAAAACCGGTCTTCGGGTATCTAGGCATGGTTTATGCCATGATCAGTATAGGTGTTCTTGGATTTCTTGTTTGGGCTCATCATATGTTTACTGTGGGCTTAGACGTTGATACCCGTGCCTACTTCACCGCAGCTACCATGATCATAGCTGTCCCCACTGGAATTAAAATCTTTAGTTGGATCGCTACCATGTGGGGGGGTTCGATACAATACAAAACACCCATGTTATTTGCTGTAGGGTTCATCTTTTTGTTCACCATAGGAGGACTCACTGGAATAGTCCCGGCAAATTCTGGGCTAGACATTGCTCTACATGATACTTATTATGCGGTTGCACATTTCCATTATGTACTTTCTATGGGAGCCGTTTTTGCTTTATTTGCAGGATTTCACTATTGGGTGGGTAAAATCTTTGGTCGGACATACCCTGAAACTTTAGGTCAAATCCATTTTTGGATCACTTTTTTCGGGGTTAATCCGACCCTCTTTCCCATGCATTTCTTAGGGCTTTCGGGTATGCCACGTCGCATTCCAGATTATCCGGATGCTTACGCTGGATGGAATGCCCTTAGCAGTTTTGGCTCTTATATATCCGTAGTTGGGATTCGTCGTTTCTTCGTGGTCGTAACAATCACTTCAAGCAGTGGAAATAACAAAAGATGTGAAAAAAGTCCTTGGGCTGTTGAACAAAATTCAACCACACTGGAATGGCTGGTACAAAGTCCTCCAGCTTTTCATACTTTTGGAGAACTTCCAGCTATCAAGGAGACCAAAAGCAAGCGGGCCCCTGTCCTATAAATCCTATAAAAATCCGTCATGACCATCTTCATAAAGGTCCTAAAAGAATGAAAATGCTCGCTTTTATCAGGAATTTGATAAAGGAAGTACGGGATCAGATCTTATGATAGGGTAAGGATCTTTTCGACTGCTACTAAGAACCTAACAGAACTTATTTTCATTTGGATTCTAAAACCACTTGTGTAGGTCGGGGTTGAGAATAGGAAGGCCGACAGTCAGCACTAAGGCCTGCGGGCAGGGGAAGACCCCGCCGAGTAAGGCTTGGGTCTAAAGACCACTGATATTGGAAAGGCAGGTTCCATGTACAGTTTCCCCCATAGCAGATCAAGACCGAGTAGCAATCGCTAATTCAATTGCATCCTCGCATGAATGACTGATTCAATGATAGCGAGATCAATAGGCCCAATCAATTAGGATGAGGGAAAGCAGACTCATTCATGGTCTAACTGGCTTTAGGCCATTATCGACTTGATCAATCATTAGCATTTCAGGGTTCGACCATTTAGTCTCATCAAAATCCACTCCCACTTATTTTTTTTTGTTGTGGCCTAGGTGGGCGGAAGGTTGAAGTCAGGTTCCTCCCAGAGACAAATTCCGTTGGGGAATTCTTTCCGAGCGAGATGCCTAGTGGGTGACCTTGCTCTAAAACCCCCTACTCTATTGATGCTAGGCGGCACCAAAACATTCAAGGAATGCCTCTCCTTTATCCCTTCGCTGACTCTTTATCTTCAGCTTCAATTACAGAGCATTCTGCTTCCTGAGAAATTCTTTGATTCGTTCGAGCGTGCGGAGCAAGCCGAAACTGGCTTCGTGACTACTGGGACAGTAGCCTCAGTAAAGAAGAGACGTACGTTTTCACTCCTATTTACCTTGGTTATCATAGGACAGAATCTATGACTGACCCTTATACCAGCTGTAATCGAACAAGACGTCTACCTGCATATCCATGATATCAGCTGCTAGCTTGAGTAAGGATCTTACCATGAAACCGGAGCAGGAAAAGTTTGGTGCAGGTCTCATGGTATCACTTTGGCTCGGTGAACATGTAGTGCCGCAAGTGAATTCCTACTATGTAAGGCCTAGCGCTATCCTATGTTTTTTATCTAAAAGTGCCATTCGGTTAGAAATGCTATCTTGCCCACCCTCAGTAGAGTTTCGAACTGTCTCAAGGCCCCTACTATTATCCCATCTCTAAGAATCTTAGGACTTGTGAAGAGGTTACCTGACTGACTCCAGCGCTGAACTAACGAATCTCTTCATGTTCTCGAAAGTGGAGTGAACTATCTTTTCGAGCCGGAAACGGGATTCACAATCGCTAGAGTGCGATGGTTCGTTCTCGGTCCGTTCTTCCTTGGATTTGATATCTTGTACCCTATTTCGGAAGCCGGCTTGCTTCGCATAGGCTACACAAGCGGTACACTGAACACAAACCGAATCCCGAAAAAAAGTTTTTAAATTAAAGTAAAGTACACGCAACTAGATGATTCAAGTCGGAAGTAGTGCTTTCTACGGTACGATCCGAAACTAGGCAAAGAGCTTTCTTCTCTTATCTTAAGATATTCTATCTCGAGTTACCGTCGCATCAACAGGAAAGAGCCAAGCAACGGTTACGAGAGCAGCTTCTATTGCATCAAGCACTGGATACGATCACACCAACAAGACCGGACACGGCTAGGAGAAGATCTGATTCAATAGCTGCCTACTTTGGGCATGAATGTGCAGCTCCTTATTTCAAAATGGGCATACTCCTTCTATTCATTGCCTGCTTTTCCTTCCTCGGATATCCATTCCGGTAAGAAATAGCTAGATTCGAGAACTCATAGACCAAGAGCCCCAACGGTGCAAAGAGATCACCAGCAGCGGTTAGAAGAGCTGAGACTTTACCAAGAGCGGCTATGCCATTAACAGCTTCTACGGGGCTAGCAGTGCTTATGAACCATCAACAGGAGAGATTGGCTTGGCTTCATTCTTACCAATGGTCTTCCCAATAGCGGATTCGATAGCAGTAAGACCGGTTACGCTTACACCAACAACAGCTACTGGTTGACGGGATACGATAGCAGTGAAACTTCTATTGATAGACATAGACCTATTATCGAGATTTATTCTACATCTATAAAGCTAAAAAAAAAGAAGAGTTAACACGGTCTCAGTACCTAAGCCCAAAAGAACGAGTTTAAGCCGATGATTTCACAAAAGCCATTCTCGATGCAAAGGGCTTATTCTGTTGATTAACCGTGCCACCTTACCTTATTTTATATGTTTTGCACACGCCACAATGGAATAAACCAAAGAACGGGATGTCGAGGTCTTTGACGCATTAGCCACCTCTGGACATTATTGGCCGTTTTCGTTGGCTTGACTGGTATTGTTCTAAGAATGAACACAGACTTTCATTAGGAATTGAATTAGAAAAGTCTATTCTCTTTATATCGCTTTTGTTCGTGTTGTTTAGCCGCTGGTTGGAATGCTTAATTGCTAATATTTATTTATTTGAATGGTAAGTCTATTGCGAATAGCAAACTGATATCCTATCTTTCTTTTTGGTCATTGGGCACTTCCCTTAGCCTCACTTGTGTAATTGGTGATGGATCTACGCCGGGTGAACATAGTTGTTCGGGTCTTGTTCATTTCTTTTTAAGCGGGTCACACCAGTAGAATTTCCCGTTATGACTTATACATTTCTCTTAGGCCGGTGTTGGATCGACAAGCTTTCTACACTCTTCCTTAAATCTTTCCGAAGGCAAAGCTTAAAGTATTGAGCAAGGGTTCCACACGAGCAACTTGGCTGTCTTCCTCACCTGTCAACTCGCAAGCAATTCTTACAGGCATTGCTGATCCTAAGTCTGGTTGGGTAAACAAGCTGGGGCATAGCTTCTATTGCTGCTTTGTCTGCCCTAAGGCTAAGGGGAGAACTGCATGTCCTACTAGTCGGATAGAAGCCTACCCACCTACCAGCCTACCTTGTTCATATCGAGCCGGACAGGAACTCTTTAAAGTTAATAGAAGCAATTCCGCTTGAAGCGCTGTAAATCAATTCAAATAGATAGGGGAGTTCCGAACCAGCAGCAAGCCCTTTCTAATGTCCTAGGCGAAGGCAGTGCAGGTGAAACCCCAATAGATCCCATTTTTTTTATCGCTCCACATAGCTCACGACCCGGCACGAAGAAATCTCTTAGATGGGCGGATGCGAATCTGGATCTATCAACGGAGCAATTCCATTCAAGTCGTAGCCGTGTCTGACCCCCTCAATCTTTCTTTCCGGAGTGAGTCAGGCGGCAAAGCCTTGAATCCTGATAAAAGAAAGAGTTTTCCCACCCCCATAAATGGAATCGGTTTGAGTGAATTACTTACCGCAGTCAAAGCCAATAGGGAAAGTCAGGTCAAGAGAGAGTCTCTTTCCGATTAGTGCATCTCGCACTTCCAATTCATTCCGAGTTAGAAAAAGTAAGTTCCTTCCCGACTAAGACATTGAGCAAGGTGAATAAGTTTTCCCAGATCTAAAAAAGGTCTCAGAAGGCGGCTTACTTCTTGCAAACCAGTAGATAGGTTGTAGGAAGGGGCTAGACGGGATGAGGAGATCAGATGCGGAAAGGAGAGTCAAACGGAGCCGAGTACTGATCAAGAGAGCAACTATCCACAAGCAGCTGGGAAGAGACCAAAACTGGAGCTGATCAAGATGCGTTCCAAACCAACCTGAGCTGATCGTGTCGACCAACAACAGAGCTGAGCAACCGGCTGAGAAGAGATGAAGCTAGACTATAGAGGTGTATAAGCATCCTGATTGGTTGTCCGTCTTGTATTGTAAACGAGAAGAAAGGAGTTGTTAACGCTTCGCTCACGCGTGAGAAGTCAAATCCAGTGACTGCAGGTACTGCTTTTGGGTAATAAAAGATCCCTTGGGTTTCATTGCCCGTGTTCGGACCGGAGTGTCCTACTGCTGTGTTGACGAAAGTGCTTGCGCGAATGAATATCGTGATGAACCGGCACGGAAAAGATCGATTTTATTTGAGTAGCGGTGGAGGTAGTGCAAATTGAATAGTCAACAAGTCAGTGAAACTTCTATTATTAGGGACAGGTTTCCCAAGAAAAAGAATCCGAAATGCTATCATAGCCACTAACCTTTCCTGGTAGGAAAGGCTATAATATTACAATAGGAAGATGGTGCCTCCACTCACTAGAAAGAGTGGGATTTCAATCGCCATAGTTGGGCAATGTGAGGTGGATACACCTACCGTCCAGTCGATCGATCGCTATCGCTGTCGTTGTAGTCATTCTATATCCTCACCTTTCGGCTCGGAGAGCTTGTACCTTGATAATGGAATAGAGTAAACAAAGTCGCTAGGAAAGCGGTATCAAGGCACAACCGAACTGACAAGTAAGTTTCGAGGACCTCCACCTATTTCTTAAGTTAAGAAGACGAAAGGCCTAGATTCCTTATCTATCGACTTGCAGAGCATAGAATGTCGTATCCCAACATTTTCATTTCCTTAGACTGTGGGAACTGGTTCGACAATAGGTGGATAAGAGTAGGTCGTTTCCTAGCCGTCACTTGAGCTTTTGGCTTTCGCCGTGGCCATAAGCAAGAAGAAGTGTGAGACATCCAACAGGCTCCGATTTACCCCCGAGCACCCAGGTGTGAACAATAGAGCAAGAGTCAGAGCATCTGAAAACCTCTAACATCTCCGGACATAGTAAGTTCAGCGTGTCGCCTCTTCTACTTTAGGAGGTCCGGTAGGTTAGAGCAAGGGGGAAGTAGTAGGGATAGCCTTTAGCTAGGGGGCGCCCACACGGGATAGGTTGGGTGACCTAGAGTAAGCTCTGATTCAACTATAGCCCGTGAGCCTTTATACTTGGCATGTCCGCTCTGACTTCCGAGACTCAGTATGCGGGATTACCTGTTGATTGTCTTGTCTTGGTTGATTTCGCATATCTCTTTCTTGTTGTTTTTCTCAAGTTGAATCAGTTTGGCAAAAATCTATTATAAATAAAAGTCTAAGTTCTTCTTTTCTTCAGGAATCTATAGAGCCTTAGCTCATCTAGCCTTGGGCGGTTTTCATAGCAAAATGAAATTGGAAAGATCAGAGTCGTTGGATGACTCTATTCTCTCTTATTTAAGATTAAGATAAAGAAAAAGGAGAAAGGCTGCCTTAGGTTTAGGAGTTGAGAAGAGAGAACTCTGCTTTCATAGCCTAGTTTCCTAACCTTGGTGCCTAGCCTTCTGCTTCTGATCCCGGGATAATAATCAGAATTGGTCTTGTTTCATCAGCTGTGAAAGAGAAGAGTGATTAGATAGCTATAGCCTGTTATGTATATAACACTTCTAAGATAAGATAGAGAGAAAGCTATACAAGATTGAATTCTATATTTTCTTTCTTAAGACATAAACTCTGGCTTAGAGAAGGATCTAAAGTTAGGCGAAGCTGACTGAGAGTCAAGTTATGAATTATACTATACATACAACAACCTATTTGCGACATACTCTCTTCCTCTTCAGAAAACGGATTTGCGACAACTGAGATATTCTATCTTCTGTCGCATATCAGCTGTACGGTCTAGCAAGACTAAAGGAAAAAGCGGATTGACCAATTCCGGAGATTAGGTTGACTAGTTCTTTTTTTGATAGGATGATAGGGGTAGGAACTATCATTCACAGAATACCTTTACTATCTTTCCCTCGGGAGTAAGTAAACCGTCCACTCCCTGGAAGGGATAAGCGAATCACCAAAAACATATGTACCGAAGCCGTGCTCCTTATTTTATTGTTCCCCATCTTGCTTGTGGATGCTTACCTTGCCTGCTCAGTCAGATTAGGTTCCTGCTGCTTTCGTCCCAATTGTCCTCTGTTGGATCTGGGACTGATTGGTTCCCGTTAGGTGGAAAATCCTATTCAAGAGCCAAGAAAGATCAGAGAAGCTGGGCCAAATCCTCTGTTCACTGCGGTTAGGATTGAGACTACGATCTCCGGTGAAATTAGCCACGTTCCAGCTAAAAGCTAGTCGAACTAGAGCCTGCCTTACGAGGGTTTCGACAGATAACCTGTCGAGGGAGAATTCCCACAGTTAACCAAAGCGCTAATCTCTTCTAAGCCCTTAAAATGATAAGGAGTTGAATAGACAGAGATCTTGCTGCACGACGAGCTATTGTAAGAGCTTTTTCTTCTTGAATGAAATTGCATGCTGATTTGGAGTGATCTCCGTATCTTATGTATTCTACGTAGTGATTCCCGAGGATGATGTATGATAGGATAGGTAGGAGGGATTCCCCTTCTCTTGATATACGAAGACCGCAGCCACACACACCGTGGTTCTGAGACAAAGACATTCCACAGAAGGGAAGCGATGGGACTGATAACACAGACGCGAGTCAACCTCCTTTCCTTTGAAAGAGTCAAATCCGAGATCCATGATCAAGCCACTAGAGCACACAGCGGGAGTAGCCGTTGGCCAAAAGGCACAAAATCAACAGGAGCGCAAAGATTAGGCTTGTTATCGCATGTCTTAGTGATCGCCGGAGCTTGATCTATGCGGAGATCTTTCTTTCTCAAAATCGTAAGAGCGGAAAAAGAGCTAGCGGGACACTCATTATACCTCGGAAAAGTCCTCTTCAAGAACCGGGTTTTTCCCAGCCTTGATTGTTTTCAAGCAGTTGCTACTAGATCGAAGAGAAAGGGCTAGCCTGGTCATCAGCACTGATCCATCTTGATTGAGGAAAAAGAAGAGTTCATACTAGGCGAACTCGATAGAGGATGGTAATTTTTTGAACTCCCAGGGTAGACTAAAATGCTATAACTGCCTTGATATTTTTTTTTTTTTTTCGCTTAGAGCTTCCTACGTCTATAAATAGAAGCTGCTTTCTCTATTTGGCAAAGCAAGGGGAGATATGGATCCACCAGTTACCACTGAAACACTTTCTCAAATTGAGCAAGCAATTCACCATGTAGAGAACGCAAAGCTCCAGCAGGAGCAAACCCTGGCTCTCTTCTGGGAGCACATGCCTCCTGTCGAGGAGGAGGTCCTGGCAAAAAGGATACAAGAGCTCCGGGACCGCATTCGCGATCTGGAAGAACGAAGGAGGGCCCTCATCTTTCAGCGCGATTTGCTGATTATCGGGGCGGCCTCCAGCATCCGCGGGAGACCAGGGGGAAACAACTAAGAAGTCCTTTGTTTTTGCTTTTAACTTAATATGTTGTTTGTTAACTTTGTAATGTTGTGTTTAGTTGTTTGGCTGGTTTGTCTATGTGTACGTAAGCTTCCCTATTGTACTTCCGGCTATTAATGAATAAAAAGTGCTGGTTTGTCTATGTGTGTGTAAGTTTAACGGCTTGAGTTCGTTCGACTAATGGGATGCCATAATTGGTAGCCCGTTAGTCTCTCTTGCTGGCCAAAAAGAAGCTAAAAGCTGAGTCTTTGGTTTATGATTATTATTCTTACCGTAATAACATTATGATTAGAAAGCCATTGTTGCACATCTGCCTATGGGCGTATACGAACTCTCCTTCTAGCTCCTAGCATCCTAACTTAAAGTCTTCCTCTTTGTCTGCGCTTCCCTAGTCTGACTGAAATCTTTCTTTTTCGGCACGGATGAGAGAGAAAGAAGAGATGGGCTGAAGAGTGAGTCGGATTGAGATGGAGTTCGAAGCCTAGAGAAATGAGTTGATGAAGCTTTCTCCTTACCTTAAAGAAGAGAAGGAGTGAAGTAGCATGCATGGGGGTAGTTGATTGATCCGGCAATATCAGATAGGCGTCGGTTATCAATGAAGAGAGAGATGCCCGATAAAAGGAAGCTACCCTCGCTCTATTCTTCTATTATACAGATACGGGGAAGTCCGAGCCTTCGGCTTTCCTCCTTTCCCCTTACCTGGGAATTCAAAGAAGAATAGAAGGACGCGCAATATCCAATAAATTGAGACATTCCTGATTTACATGATGAGATTCGTTCTTCTTTCAGCTCTTTGATTCTTCATCTGCACCGGGCACACAGCAAGCCGTCAACACGCGCACGCCAGGAAGAGCACAACTCTAACTACATCAGGGGATCTTGCTAAGAGTTCCTATTCTCCTTCTATTTAGGCAAATTTCTGTTCGTGATGAAATGAAAGCGATTCCTATTCTTTTGCGTTGCGACCTCAGGTCACTTAACTCCAGAAGACCGAGAGGCACGAGCTTCCGAAGTTTGCCAAAGAAGGTAGCAAGTAAAAGCAATCGAATAGTAAGTTAGTTAAGTTAGTTCATGCCAGCTCTCCAGTTCGAAGAGCAGGCATGTCATGTCCTTTAAAAGAATCTTCATACCGTGAGGAATCGTCAGTTGGTGAAGATGTCCCAGATCTCTGCTATCAAAGGAATCGTTTGCTGTTGGTATGCCCTTACTATCGCTTCAGCGGATTCTCACCCGAGAGACACAAGCTAACTTTCCCAATAGAATAGTCCCGAGCTTACTGGAGAGCTCGGTCTTATGCCTCCTCTGATCAATCCTTTCCTTCTATTGAGCCTGATGTGGGATGGGGTTAAACTAAAAGAAATCAATTCCCTTTCGATTGCAGACGCTTGTGGGCATCTTCCTGATACTATTCATGCCTCCTCGCCCATTAACCTTGTCCTTTGTGCCAAGCTAGTAGCTTTCAAGGTGATGAGCCAAATTCAATTGGCTTCATTCCTATCCCAACAGGGGTGATTCCGACAACAGCAGATTAGAAAAAGGGATTTGTCAACTTCTTCTCGGCCGGATGCTAGTATATGTCGGGCTTAGGTCACTTCGGTCTTAGGTAAAGCAAGGGAAAGAACAAGTAGTCGATCTAGCTCTAATCTATCCCGCCTGAGCGAGGGCCTTAGCAACCGGCATCCTTTCCTTTTTTGCTATGTTCGTGAATATCTTGTCACTAAACCTATTGCCCAAGACCATCCCGAAAGGAAAGACAGAATTCCGTCCTCTCTTGCAGTTATTGGCTCTTTAAGCCAATCTTTCAACCACTAGCTTTCACTTCTTAGCTCCTTCATGGCATTCTCAGCATCAATCCCATTCTCACAACCAACCTAGGATTCACTTGCTAAGAGCGCATTCTGTCCATCTATCTCATATCTGTTAATTTCAGATTCAAGGCTGCTTACGCTCCTTTTTTCCTTTGAAACGATCTCTGCTTATTAATATTATAATTCTATCTTCACATTTTATTTGATCAAGATCGGCCGATCCTCAAAATAACTGGTATGGCTATCGAGAGTACCTCACTAATCAATCCCTTTCTTTCTGCCGGTGACCCAAGGACCACCACAAGGCCAATTGAAACAGCCCTAGTACTTTACCACTTTCCGGTGCCTTTACGACTGCATGACTGGACTTTCGCCCCAAGCCCCTCTTCTCTCTAGCCTTTGATTTTTTGATAGAGACCGATCTGCTTTTATAAGCACTTGTTGGCAAGTTCGGAAGAAGGCTTTGAGGGGAACTCACGCGATGTGGCTACGGTTCAGTATTGCCTCTCACTTAGAATCTCTTCCAGCTGAGCCGGACTAAGAGGCTTATGTAAAGAAAAGAGAATTTGCCTTTTCTGACTACATGGGAAAGCTTTTCCTTCTTCCTTTCCTTTTGCTGGAAAGTAGCTCTCCTTCTTTCCTTTAGTTCAGGATTCCCTCTCTAGCCCATATTATCTATTTAGTCAAAAGGCTAGTTCAATCGCTTTGAGGTTAAAGTCTAACTTGAATCACTATCTCAAATAGGGCGCCTTCTGTGCGATATCGATCTTCTCTTTATGGTAAGGTAAGCGGTCTGCTCTTTCTGGCTTCGGTGAATCTCTCGTTCTGCTGTATTGGTCTTCTGTTAAGGCTTGCAAGGCTCATCTCTTCTTTGCTTTCTTTATCGCTTTTCGTAATTCAGTACGATCCCCTGTCAACTCCTGCTAACGGCCATCGGGTAAGGTTTTTACTAAGGCAGGATAGGAATAGTAGACTTTGCTCGTAAGCAGCAAGGGAGTAGACTTGCTTACTTGTTAGAGTAAGGAGCAGGTTGATCTCTCTGGTTGAGTGGCATTCTTCTCCTTGCTGAGCTTGCCGAGTAGTCCCCTCTCTGGCTAATTAGGCTTATTAAATAAAGCCTTCTCGGTTCCGGGTTTTATTCAATTAATAAGGGGATTCTCAGGTCCTATCGAACCTAGAAAGATGGACTTACCAGGTTCTTTCACTCCAAGACTAGTAGCTTTTCCGCCAACAACTTCTTCTTCTTAATCTAAAACGGATCCATCAAGCCGCTATGCCCCTCATTCTTCACATCTTGCTGATCAGATCCTGGAGGCAAAAGAGTAGTCGTACGGTAGACGGTGTTTGATAGACCAAGGTAGGATTAGCAATTTACTTGTTTTAGAGTAGGCCAAAGCCTTTACTATATTCCTTCCTATTTCATATCATACTTGGGAATGAACTGGGGATTGCCTTAGCAGGAAAACTAGTAGTGATATGGACTTTGCAGTTTGCTTAACAAATCCGATTCCTAGCAAAGAAAAGGAAGCTACTACTTCTAACGAGCTCAGAAGACCAGCTCCTTAAAGGATTCTAAGATCTCATAGGAATAAAAACCTGGATCTCCGTAGCTGCTGTGAAAGAGCTCTTGCCTCCAACTCAAAAGAGAACAGAACGTTCCTTCCGCAACGCAAGGCCGATATCTTTCCAAGGCTTCAGGCTCAAGCTGATTGGCTTCTTCATTTTGATTAAGTTGTAATAAGCCCGATGCGGGTCTTTTCGCTTTCTATCTAGCCGCACTAGAACTAGAGGAGAGGCTAGGTAGGTCTTTTGGAAAAAAAAATCTTATTCCTTAGTTCCTTCCCTAGCTTCACATACTCTTTTCGGGTAAGATAAGGATTATTCAGGTAACTGATACAGTCGTTATCAGATCGGCCATGGTGACTTCAGGTTCGGTCTTATCATAGGAGGTGTCAGGCAGAAGGAAGAGTACTCTTATTAGCAACTAAAGGAAGGAGGCTTCTGCTTTTAGTCCTTCAGTAATGATACATTGGGTCATTCGCTCACTACCTCGTATACTCGATAATTTGTTTTTATTCCGAAAATCGTCTGCTGCACGAAACCGCTGCTTGATAAGAAGCTGGTATAGAATCCGGTCTTTCAGCAAATCCGGTGTTTGAAAGGGGGCGTAAGCGGAGTGAAGTCAACCGAATCATAGATGCGCGTAATCGTCTTCTGAGGAGAGATCTTTTCTTTCTGTGTTAGAATACGAAAAAGGTGAATTCTTCTTAAGTAGAAGTCTTATTTTAATAAATACACAAACCCTTATTTGTTAAATGAATGAATTCTCAAACACTTAATTGAATAAGTTCGGGGCTAACAGTCTGAATAAAGCCAATAGTCGCCCCTGATTCGGATGTTACGATAAATATCTGTCCTCTGATTCCGATGCCGCAGAAGGGAAACCCTGACCGAAGGTAGCACATAAGACGATGTGTAAAGCGTATAGCCAGCCGATGTAATCGAATCCTCTGATCACGCACGGAAAGGGGCCCCTTCCCTTACCCATGGTTTGAAAAAGACTGCTTCATCCCACCATCTTCATGTCCGAAAATCTCTACTGTCCTCACTCTGCTCTAGGACAAAGGCTCTATACCCGGCTTCACACTAACCGTAATTCCGGCATTCTCGAGGTTTGAAGCGGCAGGAGATTATTAGCTAAGGCTGATTGAATTGCTAACTGAACTAGTCGAAGTCCCTTATTCTTACTCTTACCATGCTGGGACTGGGATCACTTCACTACCTTACTCTATTCACCCGAGGATCAATTCACTGG